CCTTGATATCGAACATAATGCATGAAGGGATCCTTGAAGAACCATAGGGTCTTCTGAAAATAATTACGGCGCACTACTATAAGATGAAGATGTTCTATTTTTCCATAGAAATGTGTTCGCTCAAGAAAAGCTCCAGAAGATGTTAATCGTAAATAAGAAGATTGTTTACGAAGAAAAACTAATACAAATTCGCATTCAGATACATAAGAATTATGTAGGAACCGAAATAGTCTTTTATTTTCTTTTGAAAATAAAAAAATAGAATTATTCGGAGTAATAAGACTATTCCAATTATGATATTCGTGAAGAAAGAATCGCAATAAATCTAAAGAGGGAACATCTTGGATCCAGCATTGAAAGATTTGAACCAAGATTTTCAGATGGATAGGATAAGGTATTAGTATATCTGACACATAATTTAAATGCGATAATTTGTCCTCTAAAAAGGGAAATATTGAATGAATAGATCGTAAATTCAAATTCTGAGATTTTGGTATTTTTCTTTCAAGGGAAGATACTAATCGCAGCAAGAATGGAATTTCCACAATGACTGTAAAAACTTCCAATATCATCTGAGAATAAAAATGAAAATAAAGATAATTGTTGTGCCCAACGAATCGATTTTGGTTAGAATCATTAACCGAATAAATCAAATAATTCTGTTGATACATTCGAATAATTAAACGTTTCACAAGTACTGAACTAGATTTATTGTCATAACCAAAAATTTCCGCGGATTCGTAAAAAATCGAACCATTTAAACCACGATCATGAGCAAATGTGTAAATATACTCCTTAAAGAGAAGCGGATATAGAAAGTGTTGTTTCCGAAATCTATCTCTTTCTAAATATCCTTGTAATTCTTCCATTTAGATTTCTACTTGAACCGGAGGCAGGACCCATTTCTTGGGTTATCAAATGATACATAGTGCAATATGGTCAGAACAGGGTATGTATTATGTATATAATTACAGTAAGAAAAAAATATATACCCCGCAAACAAAGAAAACAGGGGAGTCCAATCAACAGATCTTTTTCCTCTCCTTTTCTATCCAATTGGTTTATGTTCGTTATAATTAAAAGAGGGTAAAAAATCCTTTATTTTTGCAACCCGATCGCTCTTTTGACTTTGGAATAAATTCTCTTTATCAGTATACTGTTTCTTCTACACATCCGTCTCCAATCCATAATAAAGAATAATTAGGATTCATTAAAAAAAAAGAAAATCAATGGTCCACTCACAGAAGAACCCACCCTTTCCCGCATCAGGCACTAATCTATATTTAACGTCTAATTAGATCGGGTAATCATTCAAATTAAGAACAAAAGCTCGTTGCTTTTTATTTCACCAGAATTAGAGCCATAGGGCTCTATCCATTTATTCATTAGACCCAACTGTAAATGTGAATTTTTTTCACTTCCAAAAAAACAATTTTTTGTAACGATCCGGTAAGGATAAACTCAAAGTTCTACTTTCAAAGTTCTACTTTAATTAAATAATAAATAATTAAATAAAAAATAAAAAATAAAATAATAATTTATTTTATTATTTATTTTATTACGTATTACGACATGCTGTTTTTTCCATTCATTACCTTTGAGGATCAGTCGTGGTCTTATAGACTCTACCAATAGTCTGGACGAATCTGTTGCTTCATCCAAATGTGTAAAAGATCATAGTCGCACTTAAAAGCCGAGTACTCTACCGTTGAGTTAGCAACCCGAATAAAATAAATAGGATATGTAAATACGGTCAAAATAAAAAAATCAATTGAATTGCACTGCACGACCCCGTCAAAACATTGAACTAGAACAAATCGAAAAGAAAGATTTGTTGATCAATTAAAAACACCAAAATACCAAAATGGACAGATCGAATTAAACAACAACAGATTCCCAATAGAGATGTCAAAATTGTGACAAACCACAATTTTATTTATCAATTTTACAATTTTATTTTCTTTTTCATTAAGAAAATACATCTTGTATGCCAGTAAATCCGGCAGGGCAAACCCATTATTTGACTGAAGTGAAGGAAAAAACCAATATAATATGGGGTGGAGATAAACGGATCTATTTATCTACGATCGAATTATATTTCTTCGATGCACCATTGTCAATATGAATCCAATGTTAAAAAAACAAATTTAAGTAAATCAAATAAGGACTTGTATTGGATTGGCACAACATAAACATAAATAAGAAATTTGGATGAAAAAAAATACGAAAGAGGTAAAGTAAAAGTAAAGAAAAAATCTCGGGTTTATTCAATCAATAGAGGTACAATAAGCAAGATTAACCCCTTGTTTGTTGGTGGATTCCCGCAACAAACAAAACAAGAAAAAAAGTAAATTAAGTATGAATACAGCAAGAAAAAGGCAAATTGTGTGTAAATAATTACACAAAGATAGATACTAGTTACCCCCCCCCCCTTTTTTATTTATTAATTATTAATTTTGTTTTTTTCCTTTAATTAACTCGAATCGAAGTTCTTTCTTGAAATAATTCTGCCTTCCTTAAAATATCACAAACAGTTCCCGTAGGTTGAGCACCTTTTTCAAGGAAATATAGAATAGCAGGAACATTTAAATAAGTTTGATTCTTTATCGGATCGTAAAAACCTACTTTTCTAAGATCTCTTCCTTCTCTTCGGAATCGAACATCAATTGCAACGATTCGGTAGATGGCTCATTGGGATAGATGTAGATAAACAATGCCCCCCCTAGAAACGTATGGGAGGTTTTCTCCTCATACGGCTCGAGAAAAAAGGATTCTAAATTTCTGTATATGTATATAATGGCAAATGGATCCATAAAATCATGGATTAGACTATGATTTGAGTCGTTTTTTTATTCTTCCTTACAGAAAAAAAGAAATCTCATTCGTACTCATAACTCAAGTTGGGTAATTCTGACAGAGTTCAAAGGGAAACCCTTAGACATTTATTGAGCCGTCTCTAACCTCTTTTGTTTGTCTCATCTCAAATCTATTTTTATTCCTCATTCTGATTCAATTGTTGAGACAATTGAAAATAGCGTTTACTTGTTCCGGAATCCTTTATCTTTGCTTTGTGAAATCATTGGGTTTAGACATTACTTCGGTGATCCTTACTCCTTTCAAAATCAAAAGAGCAGCAACATACCTTTTTGTTTTTTGTTATTTTTTTCTATACTATAGAAATAGAATATGAAGAAATAGAATATAAACGGTGGATTCCCTTGCGATACACTTATGATCGAAATAGTTTTACCAATTCTGAAAAATTTTACTTTTTATTTTTCAAACTTGTTTGATTTTTCGATTTTTTTAACCTTTCGATTTAATTTATATATTGAGGATATACTTACAAAGTTGGTCTAACTTATTGATAGTTACTAACCCTAGATTCTTCCCCCTGATAAACGAATCAATCCTTTCTGCTCGAGCTCCATCATGTACTATTTACTTACAACCTAACACAAATTAGGTTCCTAACAGAGCAGAACAAACTATGTCGAGCCAAGAACATCTTCATTCCTATAGAAAATGGTGGATGTAAGAATCCACAGCCGATCATGTCCTTCAAGTCGCACGTTGCTTTCTACCACATCGTTTCAAACGAAGTTTTACCATAACATTCCTCTAATTTTATTTCAATTCAAACCGGTATGAAATTGATTCAATATAGAATCATGAATAGTCATTGGATCAACCGGTGTGTGTATACCGGTATATAATAGTACATACTTTCTATCTATCTATCTAATGATACATATTTCTCAAAAAGACGAATAAATAAATTTGCTTAAGACTTATTTACATCTTCAAAAGATTGTTCGGGACGATCAATCATGAAGGATCCATTTTTCTCGAACAAATAAACTATAAACCTCAAAAGAAGAACCTTTAATATTAATAGATTTGCAATCTCGGAACAAAATCAATTATTAATAAAACCTTTTTATTTTATACAACACAGATTTTGTTTTACTTCAGGTTCAAGAATTTTTCTTTTCCATCAATTCCATAAAATCAAGTAGATGCAATATACGAATTTCCCCCCAATCGCTATATTACATTGATTTACAATTATTCATTTGAACCGGATAAGATATAAGATGAACCAGATAAAATACAAAAAAATGGGGTCCAGATCAATTCGTTTTTACTATTTTTTCCCACACCAGCTTTAGAAGTTTTAAGACCAGTGATGAAATTAGTACCAAAAACTCCCTACTCTTTAGTCTCCACATAGACTGTGGAATTGGGATACCCCATTTATTTACTTTAGTTTTGACCCTTGGTAAGGGAATAAAGAGCCCTTTCTTTCATTCACATTTCGATTCAGAATGCTTCATGTGAGAATTGACATTTCATAGATATGGGGCATAAAGTTTCCATAAGTAACTAACTTTAAAATGAATATTGAGTAGTACTAGCATATCCTGAATGTGAATGATAAACCCAGAATTTTTTTTTTTGAATTCAAAAAAAAAAAAAGATATTTATTTCCACCCACATTTGACATTTGATTACGTTTGTGAGAAACCAAATGAAAGAAAAAATATCATTCTAAGAATCATTCTTAGAATTCAGAACAAACAAAAGATTGTTCTCGTTAACAATTTTATGTATCAGGTGGGATACAATGTGATCCCATCTTTCGTTTCTGATGGAAACGATCTGGGACGGAAGGATTCGAACCTCCGAGTAACGGGACCAAAACCCGCTGCCTTACCACTTGGCCACGCCCCATTTCGAATTTCTATTCGACACTAATAAACATTAATATTGGTATTGGTTATTCGTCAATCCCAACCCAATAAATACATTGGGGATATATTGTTGCTAGGATTCAACACATGTAGATATAGAATCAAAAAAATTCATTGATCATTACATGGAATTCAGTTAAGATATTGTATGAAAATGGAATTCCTTGTATTCTCATTTGAGAATGAAAGGAAGGATTTTTATTTGGGAGAGTTCGAAGAAAAAGAAAGATTTTTTGACTTGTCTTTTTTTTCCCTTATAAAAAAACTCAATCAGAATAAAATTATCTAATCTACAAGAACGAAATTTTGTTATGCTTAATATCTTTAGTTTAATCTGCATCTGTCTTAATTCTGTCTTTTATTCGAGTAGTTTTTTCTTCGCCAAATTGCCCGAAGCTTATGCCTTTTTAAATCCAATCGTAGATGTTATGCCTGTCATACCTGTACTTTTTTTTCTCTTAGCCTTTGTTTGGCAAGCTGCTGTAAGTTTTCGATGATTTAATACTCTGCTAAATTCATGATTTATTCGATAAATAAAAATTCGAAAAATTGATAAGACCAGATAAGTCTTACATTATGAACCCTCGATTCAAAAATAGAAATTCTTGTATATTGAATAACCGCGGCGATGAATTTTGATCAGCTTATTTCCTCGTTCTGACCTTACAGTGAGCAAAAACTTTATTAGGTTGCCCACAATACATAATTATTCATATGACAAGAAATTTTTGATAACGAAGGAATCAAAATCTTATTCCAAAGAAATTCGTGAAAATGACTTTCTTTTCAAAAAACACTTCATTTTTTTGGGGGTGTCATGTCAAAACAAAATAGTATATGTGGTAAAAAATAAGTAATCTATTCCCTTTTTCAAAAAAAAAAAAAAGATCTTGGAGATTGTGTAATGCTTACTCTCAAACTATTCGTTTATACAGTAGTGATATTCTTTATTTCTCTCTTCATCTTCGGATTTTTATCTAATGATCCAGGGCGTAATCCTGGACGTGAGGAATAAAAAAAAGATATTTTTAGTTTTTCTGCTTTTTCTAAATTTTTTTCTTATAAATTTTTTTTCTTATGATTTTATCTATTCCATACATTTACCTATGCTAAAATCAAGGGATCGAAATTCCTTCGAATTCGAAAGTCTCAAGTAATCAGAAGAAGCGGAGAGAGAGGGATTCGAACCCTCGGTACGAATAACTCGTACAACGGATTAGCAATCCGTCGCTTTAATCCACTCAGCCATCTCTCCCCATTCCCATTTAAAAATGGAAAATTTTTTATATGATGTGACGCGTGAAGTAAAGATTGATAAAAACCTTCGTTTTCCTTTTTTATTTATCTATTTTATTTATCTATTTTTTTTTTATATTCTATTAAATTATATTATATTCTTTTATATTTAAAAAGAACAATAAAGTAAATATATATATATAAGAAAGAATTTTAAGAAGAAATTTGTTTAAGAAGAAATTTGATCAGGAATTCAATTTAGATAATGATTCGAAACGGATATCCCCAATAGAACCTACTTCTTTTATTTTGTACGAAAGGTTTATTCCCCCGGCTTTGTTTAAGTACTGGCCAGGCCAGGTCCAGGCCAGTATTTCCATAGATAAAATGATTTAACAATGATTTAACAATGATTTGATATCAATCAATAATACTTGTTATTGAAGCAACAACAAGGGGAATTTC